GAATATTCTTTAATAATCTTATTTTTCAGTTATTAAACCCCCTTTTTTTACCAAGTTCAATGTTAGTTAGTTAAAAAAAAAAAAAAACAATAAAAAATAAAAAAATAAAAATAAAATATACGAAGAAATTCGCCCACCCCCCACATATTTGATAGCCTCTCCCATAAAAAAACTTGTAATACCAACTCCATTCGGAATTCCATCAATTACTTGCCTATCAAAAAAAGAATTTAGTTTAGCTAATTTTCTGACACTCGCAATTAAAGATACTCCATAAAAAGCATCTATGTAACCGTGATTATATGACCAATCATATATGACATTTCGTATTTTATCTGCAACAATTTTTTTAGGAACATTTTTTTCAAATAAATTAAGTAAGTTCAAATTTTGTAAAGCCGAATAAACAGGCTTATAGAAAAAAGATGCTATAAATATTCCGAAAAAAGCTAAACTGACCGAAAAGGTAGCATTTGTCAAAAATTCATACCAATCCGCGGAATTGTTTGAATTTTGATGTAAAGGGTCTATAGACGAAATTAACAATTTTGATAATATGTCCAAATCGATCCCTTCTTGGTTAAAATTAATTCCTATGGCTCCAACGAACAAAGTAAATAGTACTAATAAAAGCATAGAAAATAGCATAGTATTGTCCGATTCATGAGGATAGAAACAATAAGCAGTCTTTTGAGTACCAAAATAGGTAATATCAATAAAAAGACGTGTTATGCTTTTCACATTTCGATTAATTCGATGTGGATATATTTTCTTCCAAAAAAAAGAAGTCCTTTCATTATTATTCATTGTTAATAACGCTAATAAATTCATTTTCTTTTTTAAAAAATTTTTTCCTTCTTTACCCCATAAAGAAATTGAATAGAATGAACTATTTTTTTTTCCATTGAAATTTTCAAAATGAACGTTTAAATATCCTTCAAAAACAAGTAAATAGATCCGAAACATATAAAATGCAGTTAATCCCGCTGTGGAACAAGCTATTATTGCAAAAATTGGTGAATACAACCAACTATCATTAAGAATTTCATCTTTGGACCAAAAACAGGCAAAGGGCGGAATACCACAAAGAGAAAGTGTACCCATTAAAAAAGCAGTTTTTGTAATCGGCGCATGTTTTGTTAAACCACCCATAAGAACCATATTTTGACTTTTATCAGGAGAATATCCAACAATAGCTTCCATTGAATGAATAATGGATCCAGATCCTAAAAACAACAATGCTTTTGAATAAGCATGAGTAATCAAATGAAATAAAGCGGCTCGATAAGAGCCCATACCTAGAGCTAACATCATATAACCCAATTGAGACATTGTAGAATAGGCCAAATTTCTCTTAATATCTTTTTGAGCAAGAGCTAAGGTAGCTCCGAAGACTACTGTTATTATACCTATAAAAGCTATTACATTCATTATGTAGGGTATAACTATGAAAAGAGGAAGAAGTCGAGCTACAAGAAAAATTCCCGCCGCTACCATAGTAGCAGCATGTATAAGAGCGGAAATAGGAGTAGGCCCTTCCATAGCATCCGGTAACCATACATGAAGGGGGAATTGGGCAGATTTAGCAACGGAACCGCAAAATAACAAAAGGGCACACAAAGTAACAAAAAAAATATTAACCTCATTATTATAAATCAAGTTATTGAATATTTGAAACAAATCCCGAAATTCTAAACTACCCGTTATCCAATAAAAACCTAGAATTCCTAATAATAAACCAAAATCTCCTACACGATTAGTTACAAAAGCTTTTTGACAAGCATTTGCCGCAATAGGACGTGTGAACCAAAAACCTATTAATAGATAAGAACACATTCCAACCAATTCCCAAAAAATATAAATTTGTATCAAATTAGAACTAGTAACTAATCCCAACATCGAAGTATTAAAAAAACTCATATAAGCAAAAAATCTCAAATACCCTTGATCATGAGACATATAATTATCACTATAAATAAGAACCAGAATACCAACAGTAGTAATTAATATTGACATAATAGAGGTAAGTGAATCGATCAAATAGCCAAACTCTAAAGAAAGATCATTATTTATAGTCCAAGACCATACATATTGATAGATAAAACTGGTATTGATTTGATGAATAGACAGATCGACCGACAAAATCATAACTATACTTAAAAAAAAAATACTAGGAAAAGCCCACATACGGCGAAGATTTTTTGTTGTCGTGGGAAAAAGTAGGAGCCCCACTCCTATTAACATAGGAACTGGAAGTGGAATGAAAGGTATGATCCATGACGAGTGATGTGTATATTCCATAAAAAAAGAAAATAAAGAATAAAAAATTTTATGATTCTTACTTAATGAGTTTTGTTTCTTATTCGCCGATTTTATCTCTTTTGTAAAGGGTTCAGTTAATAAAAAAGTGAACATATAAACAGAATTATCTATTATTCATTTTTCTGAATCTTCGCGCTTTCAATATTGCCAAGTACAAAGTAAAAATGGGCCAATAACCAAATTACTAAGGGAAAAATAAACTTTTTTTTTACAATTATACAAAAATTTTTATCTATAGAATGAGGATAAATAATTACACCACAACTAAAAACAGTCGTTTGTTTATTTTGATATGAATCATCACGAATCATAAAAACAATTTATATGATATGACCAATAAAATAATAATTCTTGTTTATTATTCAGAAACATAAGTTCAAAAATGAACTAATTGATTTTTTTATTTTCCATTAGAATAAAAAGACATCTATGTTTGGAAACGTTTTGAAAAAGGGTTGTTATATAAATAACATTCAATGTTTTTTACTTTATTAGATATAGAAAACATAAAAAGTGGGAATTCAGATAGAATAGATAAGATATATGGCTAATTAAAGAACAATTCATTTTACAGAAGAAATGTCTTTCACATCGAATTGTGTATGTAGCAATGAAAAAACTATACTAGTTGAATGGCAGTCCCCAAAAAGCGCACTTCTATATCAAAAAAAAGAATTCGGAAAACTTTTTGGAAAAAAGGGGGGTATTGGACAGCATTGAAATCTTTTTCTTTAGCGCAATCTATTTCTACGGGGAATTCAAAAAGTTTTTTTGTGTAACAAATAGAGAAAGTTGGAATAATCTGAATTAACTGGATTCAAAGAATATTTTCTAATATACAATAGAATATTTAATATAGAATTGTCTATAATTATTTATTATTAAATTTTTTATTCTCATAAATAAAAATAAGAATTCTATTATATAAATTATAATAGAATTCTTATTTATCATTTTAATGTTGACTAAAAAATATTACATTTTAAAATTGATTCTTTCAATCTCGACGATTGACTAAAAATCCGTTATTATGATTTCGAGTAAGCCGCTATGGTGAAATTGGTAGACACGCTGCTCTTAGGAAGCAGTGCTAAAGCATCTCGGTTCGAGTCCGAGTGGCGGCATGGCATTTTATCTTCTAAAAGAGTAAGTCCTATAATGAAGCCAATTCCCGATTTCTATTCTATTCTATTCCTAGTATAGTATTCAGACCTTTGTTTTCATTTTCATTTTTTATGATATTTTCAACTTTAGAGCATATATTAACTCATATATCGTTTTCGGTCGTATCAATTGTAATTTCAATTCATTTGATAACCTTACTAGTCAATGAAATCGTAGGATTATATGATTCGTTCGAAAAGGGCATGATGATAACTTTTTTCTGTATAACGGGATTGTTAGTTACTCGTTGGATTTTTTCGAGCCATTTACCATTTAGTGATTTATATGAATCATTAATCTTTCTTTCGTGGGGTTTTTCCATTTTTCATATGATTCCATGTTTAAAAAAGCATAAAAACCATTTAAGTACAATAATCGCACCAAGTGTTATGTTTACCCAAGGTTTTGCTACTTCGGGTCTTTTAACCGAAATGCATCAATCCACAATATTAGTACCCGCTCTACAATCCCATTGGTTAATGATGCACGTAAGTATGATGATATTGGGCTATGCAGCTCTTTTATGTGGATCATTATTATCAGTAGCTATTTTAGTCATTACATTTCGCAAAATCATACAAATTATTGGTAAAAGCAATAATTTATATTTTTTAAATGAATTATTTTCTTTTGCTGAAATCAAATACATAAATATGAATGAAAGAAACAATGGTTTACGAAACATTTCTTTTTTTTCTTCTAGAAATTATTACAGGTTTCAATTTATTCAACAATTGGACCGTTGGAGTTATCGTATTATTAGTCTAGGTTTTATTTTTTTAACAATAGGTATTCTTTCAGGAGCAGTATGGGCTAATGAGGCATGGGGATCATATTGGAATTGGGATCCAAAGGAAACTTGGGCCTTTATTACTTGGACCATATTCGCAATTTATTTACATACTAGAAAAAATCAAAAATTGGAAGGTGTAAATTCTTCAATAGTGGCTTCTCTGGGCTTTCTTATAATTTGGATATGTTATTTTGGGATCAATCTATTAGGAATAGGACTACATAGTTATGGTTCATTTACATATAATTAAATTAATAATTAAATTAAAGTGAGTAAAAAAGAACCTAACCTGACAAATATAAATAAAGAAAGCATATGGATATAAGAAATTTGATTTTACCGATTATATTATATATTAAGTTAAGAAAACTTTCCATAAATCGTCGAGAACCCTTTTAATCAAGTAGTGATTCAAGGGGTTCTCACAAACAACAAACATATTCGATTACAATTCAAATTCATTTTTGTTTTTTAATTTAAAGTAAATCCAACGGAAAAATCTTTTTTTTTTTTTTTTACATTGTCCATAGGGATGGGGTTTTATTTCTCTTTTTGATTTTTTAGTTTTATTCATTTATTCATGAAAACTCTCTATAAAAAATGAGATAGAATAGCTTCAACCTTGTCAATCGAAAATGCGAAAATGAAATCTGGATAAATACCAATACCTATTACGGGTATAAGGATAGAAATCGAAATAAATAATTCTCGCGGCCCAGAATCAAAAAAATAAGAATTTGGTGTATTAAAAAGCTTGTATCCATAGAACATCTGCCGTAACATGGATAATGAATAAATAGGAGTTAATATCATTCCAATTGCTGTTACAAAAGTAATTAGTATTTTTGTCATTAAAAGATATTTTTGACTGGTAATTATTCCAAAAAAAACTATCAATTCTGCAACAAAACCACTCATGCCCGGCAATGCAAGAGAAGCCATCGAGAAGATACTGAAAACCATGAATATTTTTGGCATTGGGATAGCCATTCCGCCCATTTCGTCGAGATAAAGAAGACGTAGTCTATCATAACCGGTTCCCGCTAAGAAAAAAAGTGCGGCGCCAATAAATCCATGAGAGATTATTTGTAAAATGGCTCCATTAAGCCCCGTATCGCTTATAGAACCAATCCCTATAATTATAAAACCCATATGAGATACCGAGGAATAAGCTATTCTTTTTTTTAGATTACGTTGACCAAGAGATGTTGAAGCTGCATAGATTATTTGAATGGAACCTAATATCATTAACCAGGGAGAAAATATAGAATGAGCGCGGGGTAATAATTCCATATTAATTCGAATCAATCCATACGCTCCCATTTTTAATAAGATTCCGGCTAAAAGCATACAAGTGCTGTAATGTGCTTCTCCGTGGGTGTCTGGTAACCATGTATGGAAGGGTATAATCGGCGATTTGACAGCAAAAGCTATAAGAAATCCTATATAGAATATTATTTCCAGCACCGCGGGATACGATCGATTAGTTAATGTTTCCAAATTTAATGTTGGTTCATTAGAACCATATAAACCGATACCTAGAATTCCCATTAATAAAAAAACAGAACTTCCCGCAGTGTACAAAAGAAACTTTGTAGCTGAATACAAACGTTTCTTTCCCCCCCACATAGATAAAAGTAGATAAACAGGAATTAATTCTAACTCCCACATGATGAAAAAAAGTAAAATGTCTCGAGAAGAAAAGGGTCCTATTTGACCGCTATACATTGCTAACATTAGGAAATGGAATAATCGAGATTCTCGAGTAACCGGCTGAGCCGCTAAAGTAGCTAAAGTGGTGATAAATCCCGTTAGTAAAATAGGTCCTATAGAGAGTCCATCTATTCCGAATCTCCAGTAAAAATCAAAAAAATTGATCCATTTATAATTCTCTGTCAGTTGGATTAATGGATCATCCAATTCGAAATGATAACAAAAAGCATAGGTTGTAAGAAGGAGATCTATTAAACATATACAAATGCTATACCACCGAATTACCTTATTTCCCCTATGAGGAAATAAGAAGATTAAGGAACCCCCGGCTATTGGCAAAACTAAAACTATTGTTAACCAAGGAAAATAATTCGTGATAAAAATAAGATACACTTGGGCCAGAAAAACCTGTTCCAAAAATAAATATATATATTTATTTTTGGAACAGGTTTTTGCCAGTAAAAAACGTATTCGTGTGGTGTTTTTTGAAACGTATCAATAAGCGAGGCCCATGCTTCGAGTTGTTTCATGCCATAAATAAACTCGAACACTTAAGAAATCCGTTGGACAGGCGGATTCACACCTTTTACAACCAACACAGTCCTCCGTTCTTGGGGCAGAAGCAATTTGCTTAGCTTTACATCCGTCCCAAGGGATCATTTCTAATACATCTGTGGGACAAGCTCGGACACATTGAGTACATCCTATACATGTATCATAAATCTTTACTGAATGTGACATTGGATCTATAGTTATTTTTGAACATCAAAAAAAAAAATTTTCGATCTAGTAAACTCGTAAATGAATCATATATTTAGATTCCAGACGAATCGATGATTTACCAGAATCTTGGTAATCAAAATCGAGATTTCTGGATCAATTGAAAAGAAAAAAAGGGCCAAGATACTTTGATTTCTTACGTTTTCGCGAACATGATCATAAGTTGTGCAACACGCATGCTAATTTGAATTGATGAATATTATACACTACTATTTCTATCAAATTCTACTTTTTCTTATTAATTATGATTATAAATAAATACTATTTATTCAACAAATTCGATTGATTGATACGAGTTGATTTTCTGTTACGAGAAATTGAGGAAACAATAGCCAATCCGATAGCTGCTTCAGCAGCTGCAATAGCTATAACAAAAATTGAAAAAATATTTCCTTTTAATTGGCGACTATCAAAAAAATCAGAAAAAGTGACGAGATTTATATTAACTGCATTCAATATAAGTTCAAGACACATAAGGGCTCTAACCATATTTCGGCTCGTGATCAATCCATAGATACCTATAGAAAATAAATAGGCACTCAAAACAAGTACATGTTCGAGCATCATTGACCGACTCCTTATCAATTTCGATTCATTTCAATATGAACAACAATTCAATGGATTCAATTGAATAAAAAATATAACAAACAAGTACAGAACACAAGAATATATTGACAATAAAAAAAAAAAAAATAAATGTGAGAAATTCTAACAAAATTATAAATTTGGATTTTTATTGCTAGTTCTAAAGATTTTTTACTGACGAGCCACAACAATTGCACCTATCAAAGAAGATAAAAGAATTATTGAAATAAGTTCAAATGGAAGAAAAAAATCTGTTGATAAATGAATTCCAATTTGTTGACTAGTACTTATCAAATCTTGCTCTATAATCTGATTTGGTCTTGTAGTCCAAATAATCCCATACCATGATGTATCTGGAATAGTAGTTATTAGTGAAACAAAAATACTTGTACAAACCATCAAAGTAATTCCATCCCCAACGGTCCAAAGAGGGAAATATTGGTAATATTCTGAACCATTCATGAACATCACAGCAAATAGGATTAAAACGTTTATAGCTCCCACGTAAATAAGTAACTGTGCTGCAGCTACAAAATGGGAGTTTGATAAAATATAGAATAAAGATATACAAACAAGAACCAGTCCCAATGAAAAAGCAGAAAAAATGGGGTTGGTGAGTAATACGACTCCTAGACTTCCTAATACAAGACCGGATCCCAGAAAGACTAAAAGAAAATCATGTAACGGTTCAGGCAAATCCATTATATGTGTGTGTAAAATATAAAAATAAATCGACATTTCATGACCTTATTGATACGACCAGGAAAGGCTTTTCTATACTAAATTTGATCCCCGCATTAAATTAAATCGAATCCTAAGGAGTCTGAATTGATATAGGTAGAGTTATAGGACCAATGTCATTCCATTCTTTTTTATACGAAAGAGTGGTTCCAAACTATATAAAAATTAAAACTAAACTATATATTTATTTAATATTTAATTTATATAATATAGAATCTAATAGAATATTTATTCGTTTTTTTTTTAATATCTTTTTATTTATTAAAAATACTTTTATTTTATTTGAATTGTTCGAATTGTATAATCATCAATTACTGACATTGGTAAACGGCCCAAAGCAATTTGATTATAATTCAATTCGTGACGATCATAAGTCGAAAGTTCATATTCTTCAGTCATTGATAAACAATTTGTTGGACAATACTCAACACAGTTACCACAAAATATACAGATTCCGAAATCAATACTGTAATTAAGCAATCGTTTCTTTCGAATATCAGTTTCCAATTTCCAATCAACAACAGGTAGATCTATAGGACACACACGAACACATACTTCACAAGCAATGCATTTATCAAATTCAAAATGGATTCGACCGCGGAAACGTTCCAATGTGATTAATTTTTCATAAGGATATTGAATAGTTACAGGTAAACGATTTGTGTGGGATAAAGTAATCATGAAACTTTGACCAATATACCTTGCAGCTCGGATTGTTTGTTGACCATAATTCATGAACCCAGTTACCATAAGGAACATATCGTGAATGTACATGGTGAATATTTTGTTTTGTTTCTTTCTCTTGTTTGAGACAAGTTATGTTATGAATATCGAAGATCACAATCTTTTACAGTGAAAAAAGTTGAGACGAAGTTGTTAATAATAGATTACCGAGAGAAATAGGTAAAAGAAACTTCCACCCAAGATTTAATAATTGGTCCATTCTTAGCCTAGGCAAAGTCCATCTTGTTGTGATAGAAACGAACAAGAACAAATAAGTTTTAGCTAGTGTAATAAAGATACCAATTGTAATTCCAAAAACTCCATATGCTTTATTTATTTCAAAAAACCCAGAAACAAATATGTACGGAATAGAGATATTCGAACCGCCCAAGTAAAGAACTGTTACAAATAATGAAGAAATTAATAGGTTTAAATAGGAAGCAACATAAAATAAACCAAATTTTATACCCGAATATTCGGTTTGATAACCCGCTACTAATTCTTCTTCCGCTTCTGGTAAATCAAAAGGTAATCTTTCACATTCTGCTAAGGAAGAAATTAGAAAAACGATAAAACCTATAGGTTGACGCCAAAAATTCCACCCCCAAAAACCATATTTTGATTGCGCGTCAACTATATCAACTGTACTTAAACTGTTAGATAATCCTAGTCGGTGATAACATTACTGTTCCCATCGCTATTACAGAACCATACATGAGATTTTCACCTCATACGGCTCCTCAAAAAAGCCTTAAATCTAAGAACCGGGCCGATTATTTTTATTTATCTCTTGGGAGATATCCCTATAAGATAGATAAGATTCAAATCTATCGGATAGTTCTGAATTAGACCAATTTAATTCTGTCTGTTCTAATAAATAAATAATAAAAAGAAATTAAATTTTATAAACGATACAAAAGGTACTTCTGAATTGATCTCATCCCTTAAAAATTTGAAATTGTTGAGTAATAACTAAATTATTCAATAAAATACTCTTTTAGAATTATCAAAAACCCTCCCTGGTTTTCGATTACGAAAAATAATTACACATTATTAGTTTCTGAATTATGACATGAATTCTATCTCCATGAAAAGGGATATAAAAAAGAAAAAAGCCCCCCCCCCCCCTTTTTTTTCTTTCTATTTTTTTGTTCCTATTCTTCTTTTTTGTGCAAGTAATAAAAAGGGGACTTCAAAAAAATTAAAGGATTATTTCGTTCCTGATAGTCATTTATTTAATCAGTGGAGAGGAGCATACTCTGGATCGGAATTGTAGGGAGTACTGCTTCATTTTTTCTACCAACTTAAAGCCCCAATTAGTATTCTTTTTCTATTATGCCGTAAAAACTCTTTTGGATAATTTACGTAATCTGCGTTACAAATCCTTTGTGTATCTTGGTGTTTCTAACCATCCACTCATTTTTTAATCCCCTTATTTATGTTAATACATGTATGATAATTCATAGTCATACAAACGGTAGCGAAAACTCAATAAGGTTGGTCTTTTGAGCCCGCTTCAAGACAGGATGCCTAATCACCCAATCTTGGGGTAAATGACCTCTTATGCTTATAGTTTTTTTTTTTTTTTTAATTCTTATACATAGAAAATGAGACTCCATTTTTTTACTGCAATTTTTAATCATCAACCATAAATTATATTCAATAGAAGCTGCTTTATTTCACTCATATAACTATCAGATTTTGTTCTTCAATCCGAATTGCGAATAATAATGAAGAAGAAAGAAAATGAATCTATGGAATTTATTCTACCTCTTTCCTATAAAGAAAGGAGCAGCATAGCAATAGCATCGAAAAGGTTCTGTTCTGTCTCAACGAATCGCACGTAGAGATATTGATAACACACATAGAGTTAATGGTATTTCATAACTAATCGATTGAGCAGCAGCTCGTAGACCACCCAAAAAGGAATATTTATTATTTGATCCATATCCTGACATAAGAAGTCCAATGGGAGCAATACTCGAAATAGCAATCCATAAAAAAACACCGATATTGAGATCCGATAAAATAAAGTTATAGCCAAAAGGAATTACTGAATAGCTTATTAGAATTGATATGACTGATATGGATGGTCCGATACTGAATAAACGAATATCTCCCCTAGATGGAATAAGATTCTCTTTGAAAAGTAGTTTTGTTCCATCTGATAGAGCTTGAAGAACTCCCCCAGGACCGGCGTATTCAGGCCCAATACGTTGTTGTATCCCTGCGGATATCTCTCTTTCTAACCATACAATTGCTAGTACACTTATTGTGATTCCCAATACAAGAGTAAAAATAGGGGCAAGTACCCCTAGAATTCCATAGATCTCTTTTAAAGATTCCAATTTGGAAAAAGAATTGATATCTTGTAATTCTGTTGTATCAATTATCATTTCAACGATCAACTTCTCCCATAATGATATCTATGCTACCAAGTATTGTCATAATATCAGCCAATTTCATTCTTTTAACTAATTGAGGAAGAATTTGCAAATTGATAAAACCCGGCGGACGAATTTTCCATCTCCAAGGAAAACCATTCTGATCCCCTATTAGAAAAATTCCTAATTCTCCCTTTGGGGCCTCAACTCTTACATACAGTTCTTGTTTTGGCAATTCAAAAGTCGGAGACGGTTTTTTACTAATGAATCGATATTCAAAATCATTCCATTCGGGCTCTTTTTCTCTATCAAAGCAGCGAATTTCTAAATTCTCATATGGACCGCCGGGAATTCCTTCCAAAGCCTGTTGAATAATTTTTATGGATTCCACCATTTCACCAATTCGAACTAAATAACGAGCTAATGAATCTCCTTCTTTTTGCCATTGAACTTCCCAATTAAATTCCTCGTAACACTCATAATTATCAACTTTACGCAGGTCCCATTGTATTCCAGAAGCCCGAAGCATCGGTCCTGATAAACCCCAATTTATTACTTCCTCTCCACCAACAATGCCTACTCCCTCAACCCGTTCTAAAAAAATTGGATTTCTCGTAATAAGTTTTTGATATTCAACAACCCTTATTAAAAAATAGTTGCAGAAATCCAAACATTTATCTATCCAACCATGAGGTAGATCAGCCGCTACTCCCCCGATACGAAAAAAATTATGCATCATTCTCATACCTGTTGCAGCTTCGAATAGATCATATATTAATTCTCTTTCTCTTAAAATATAAAAGAAAGGAGTTTGTGCACCAATATCTGCCATAAAAGGTCCCAGCCATAGTAGGTGAGAAGCTATACGACTCAATTCCAACAAAATTACTCGGATATAGCTGGCTCTTTTAGGTACTTGAATATTTCCCAACTGTTCCGGCGCGTTTACGGTTATTGCTTCTGTGAACATAGTAGCTAAATAATCCCAACGTGTTACATAGGGCAGATATTGTATAATTGTTCGGTTTTCCGCTATTTTTTCCATCCCTCTATGTAAATACCCCAATATCGGTTCACAATCAATAACATCCTCACCATCCAGAGTAACAATAAGTCGAAGAACACCATGCATTGATGGGTGGTGAGGGCCCATATTGACTATCATGAGGTCTTTTCTTGGAGCTGGTCCATTCATAGGTTTTTCCTCGATTCATTCTTCCATGAATTGTTTAAAACAAAAAAAAATTCATCAAAATTCAAGATCTAAAAAATCGAATAATTCAAAATGATTCTTCAAATTAACGAATTTGTGACTCCCGAATATCCAACTGATTTATTAATTTTTTATAACGTATTCCATTTCTCTTTGACAAATAAGACAGTAGTCGTTGCCGTTTTCCCAGAATTTTACGTAAACCTCTTTGAGATAAATAGTCTTTTCGGTGCAATTCCAAATGTGAAGTAAGTCTTCGTATCTTATTAGTGAAATTGAATACTTGAAATTCAACCGATCCGGGGTTTTCTTCCTTCTTTTTTTCTTGTGAAATAATGGGTATAAATGAATTTTTTACCATAAAATGAAAGTTCCTCTCCCCTTTTTATAGATATTTTTTTTATTGATCAGTAAATGACACGAATTTTTAATTTAGTATATACACAATAATCTTTAATTCTTTAAGAATTCCTGATTTTTTTCAAATCAAATTAATTATTATTAATCAATCCAATTCAAATAGGTAAAAAATACTAAAAAAAAAATGGTGCAAAATGAGACGATTTTGTTGATTCATTTTTCGATTTAATGGATACATTATTTCATTGAATGAATTAGTATTAGTATCCACGCCTCAGAATAGAAGTTAGCACAATGCAATGCATGTGCACATTTAGGTGTGTATCCGTTTTGTTTTGCGTACTGGATATGTATGGTAATGGGAATGGAATATAATATAGAAGAAAGAGTGTAGATTAACGAATTTTCAATAGTGAGGATACATATGTATCTTCACTATACTGAAACGACTTCCATTATTGGTATCAAACCAATAGCGATTCATACAAGCTAAATCTTCTAAACGATAAATTGGCCAAAGAAATAATTTAAAATTGATTAGGTTTTTTTTTTTTTCTATATCAAAATCTTTATTTTTAGCCAAAACTTGACAACAATTATTGACTTTATTCTCATTGGAAAATGTTGTCTGTCTATAGACACTATTTCTATTCCTAGGGTTGAAACAAATTAGAATTCTCAATTCTCTACGACGTCTAGCGGAAAAAATATTTTCAGGAACGGGCAAATCATAATGATTTTTTTTTTGATTTTCTATTATCTTTTGATCTCTTGTTCTTGTAATGGATTTATCAAAAGTCTTCTTAGCAACACTACTTTTTTCTGGGTATCTTTGGTTAATTTGGCGCTTACTCTTATGAATCAACGAAAGGCCTATGGTTTGATACATAATAAATTGTTCATCGTTTTTTCTAGACAGACGAACTAATTCAATAATCAATATTCCCTTTTTCATCAATTCTTTATTTTTCCCCAATCCTGTAAGAGTTAAAGCCTTCTGATTCTGAATCACCATAATATCGAAACTTAGTTCTCCTCTTTGAATAGAGGCTATAGCAATTTCTTTTAGATTTATCAATCTAATTAGGAGACAATATACTTTGATATTATTCATTATTCTTTGATTTAAGGAACCCTTCCAGTTCAATTGAAAACTCAAATACTTTTTTAGTAAGAAATTAAGTTCTGCCTCTATCTTGTTCTTGTATTTCTTTTTCTTTATATCCTTACCCTCTGTCCTGTCCGATCCCGCAGAATCTTCTTCAATATCTTTTTCTTTGTTTGAGAGAGATGATTCAAGATCTACTCGACCCGCGTATTCTGCTTTTGCTTGATTTCGAGTCTCTAACTCTAATTTAAGAGATTTTTTTTTTGATGGGCTAAAAATATCTATTATTTTTTTCTTTCCAGTAATGTTTTTATTTTCACTAACATTTTTATTTACATTAAAATTGATAAAAATTAATTTGATTGGGACGATCCACGGATTATTCGTATATGCATTATAAAATATCCCAAATTTTGAAAATAACAAAAATTCCGGATTCGATATGGAGGAACCATTTTGTATTTCTACATTCATTCCCATCCAATCAGAATACTTTCTATTCAGATTTTTTTTCATATCTATAATATCACCTTCTGCTATATAATTCGTGATAAAGATATCATCAGTTATATAAAATAATTTTTGTTTACGCATGTTGTAATTATAACAAATCGCTTGCTTTTTATTTGTTTTTTTATTTGCTTGGAATGGTGATCTATATCCATAGATATAAGAGGCCTTCTTATCTACATAATTAATAAATTTATATGATAAAAGATCATATCCATATTGTTTTTTCATTTTTTTTTTTTTTGTTAATGAGTTTACTTGTTGTTTTTTGTAAAGAATTAATCGGTTTTTTTCATATGAATCACATTTGGTTAAATCTTTATTTTCAGCCACACGACGTTTATTGATTCTATTTCTCCATTTTTGTGATACTAATCTAGACCATGTGCTCTGAGATAAATCATATTGAGAATGACCCTTGAACCAATTTGTCCAGTGATTCATTAGAGAATCGGGGGGGTTCTTATGTCTTAATTTGGAATGAAATATTCCGTGTACTCCAAAAAAATAATCCTTTATTTCATTCTTAAGAAAAAAAGATCTTCGATGATATTCAAAAACAGATCTTAACTTATACTTATATACTACGTTAATAACTGGGGTTTGGGATAATTTATAAAATACATATGCCTGTGACAAAGAAAATAGGTCATTCTGTGAATTAGTATTCCTAATATTATAAGACTTTTTTATAATCTTAATAAGTTGAATTATACTTTTTTGATTTGTTTTATCAGTCCTTTCTGCATTTGCTTCATTATTGTAAATGGATTTATTTATCATTTTTTTTGTTGATTCAAGAAAAAAAAGTTGTAGAATGATCCTAGGAATACTAATGATACATATAAAGATATCTATGTATACCCTTTCCATTAAAAAAAAAAAAAAATGAAAAAAAGAATACGATTTACGGGCTAATCGAGCATTTTTTCTTTGTAATATCTGCCAAATACTTTTTTGTAATTCTAATCTTTTAGCATCATAAGTTGTTTTGTTCGAACTAATATTTATCTCTGAAGTTATAAACCCCCTTCTTTTCTTTTTTTTTTTCATTTTTTCTATTTGCTTTCTGATTGTCTTTGTTTTAGCATTCCGATTTTTTATTTTTTTTTTTTCTGTCAATGAAGAATTTGTCCAATTAATAGATTGAATTGGAATGGGTGATTCGTAAATTATTGGATTATTCGTATTGATTGTTGAATCTTTTTTTTTTTTACTCAATTCATATTTTTTTTTGAATCGAAATAGAAATAAAAAATGGGGGAGTTTTTTTATTTTTTCCTTTAGAAATAGAATACTTTTGAGAATACTTTTGATGATCCATTTTACTGTACCTTTTGAAACATTTAGAAACAATTTAGTTCTTTCATTTAAAACTTTTAGGACTAGAAAAAAAAAAAAATGAAATTTTTTCATTTTTTTTTTTATTTTTTTAAAAATGGGATCAAAAAATGAAAGTCGATTTCGGGGATAACCAGAAAAAGGCAATTCTACTTCCATTCCCCAAATTGTTAAAAAGCAAAAGTCCTGTTTTTTTTTTTTTCCTTTTTTTTTCATTGGATCTTTTTCCTTTTCAGAGTATTGTAGCTTAGATCTGTGCCAAGGTTTCAGACGAAAAGGAGATAAAATCTTTATCTGAATACCGTCTGTTAGCCATTTTTTTGGAAATTCTCGTTCGGATAATTGAACGCCATTATAGGTGCATTTAATATACATTTCTCTATTCCAATCCCTAAAATCTTCTGACCATTCAGGAAATTGAAATAATAGTATACGAACGATATTTTTAGTTATTATCAATGAAGGTAATATAATATATTTTCTAAGAATCGATTGGGTTATTAATAAAAAACCTCTTATGACTTGAGCAAATATAATGCTATCCCAGGCTTCTCCGATTTCTATACGTCTTTTTTTCTCTTTTTCGTTTTTTTTTTTTTTGCCTTCTTCTTTCTCACTTTCTTTTGTCTTTTTCTCTGTATAATGCGAAATTTTTATTTCTGTCTTTTTCCGCATCCAATTTTTGAACGTAAAAAATATTTTCATTGGCTCAAAAATATCAAGAGAAAAGAACGAAGGTTTCTCAATTTTGTCCAAAAAAGGAGGCGAATGCACACTTCTTTGAAAGAGTTTCCAAGTAACTATTTTACGTCTTTGAGCGCGTATAGATCCTTTGATTATGTCTCGCCGAAAATCAGGTTGTTGTGAATAACGTATTAAAGCCAATTCGTTTTTTTTTTCAGTATTATCAGCATCCCTAGTATCACTATAAGTATCGTCATTCTGTGAGTTATTAGTAAAAATCACGACACGTTTGGCTTTTCTGGAACGAATACCATAACTCTCTGCTTGATTTGTTCCCTCCAGTTGTTGCAATTCGTCTATTAATTTATATGACCATCGGGGAACTTTTTTACTGATTTCTTTTATTCCAATACATTTTTTTCTATTAAAAATTGTTTTACCGTTCAGATCAGTTCTAATTGTGTCGAATAAGAATTCTATTTTTCTTTTTTTTTCGAAATCCATTTTTATTTGTTTATGTTCTCGAAATAAATAAAGTGCTTCAAAATTCAAGTTTGATACCGATTTTACCGAAATTTTATTGATTAAGTTCAGAAAAAAACTAATTTCAGTTAATAATGATTTGATATTTAATGTATCTATTTTCTGTTCAAATTCTGAATAATTACTATTAATATTAAGAAGGATACCATGAATCTTATTTATCCCAATGTCATTTTTTTTGTAAGTTTCATTTTTGATTGAGGTTGAAAAACATTTTTTGATTCGTCCACGACAGGGTCCGCTCAAGAAAGGATCGTATATTTTAGGTAAGTATTTTGTTTTAGTCTCATCATTACACAATCTAATTCGTTTTTCGAATATATCCAGAGGAATAAATTCCTTATCTAGAACTTTTGCCCTATTTAAAAATTCATTGCTTAGTTTCTTTGTTTTTTCTTTATTAGGAAAGCTCCAATAATTAGACAATTGATCATAGCAGGGTTTTTCTGTTGTGAGTAGAGAAATTTTTGTTTCCATTATTTTTAGAAAAGTCGACAAATTGGGTGGATATGTAAAAGATATTCTTTCTTTTCCAT